GCTAGCGTAGCTTAACTAAAGCATAACACTGAAGATGTTAAGATGGACCCTAGAAAGTCCCGCAAGCACAAAAGCTTGGTCCTGACTTTGCTATCAACTCTAGCTAAACTTACACATGCAAGTCTCCGCCTCCCCGTGAGAATGCCCTCATCTTCCCGCACGGAAGGGAGGAGCCGGTATCAGGCACAAACATGCAGCCCACGACGCCTTGCTTAGCCACACCCCCAAGGGAATTCAGCAGTGATAGACATTAAGCCATAAGTGAAAACTTGACTTAGTTAAGGCTAAGAGGGCCGGTAAAACTCGTGCCAGCCACCGCGGTTATACGAGTAGGCCCAAGTTGATATAAAACGGCGTAAAGCGTGGTTAGGGGGCTCCTATAAACTAAAGCCGAACACCCCCAGAGCTGTTATACGCACCCGGGGGCATGAAGAACCACCACGAAAGTGACTTTACCCCGCCCGAACCCACGAGAGCCAAGACACAAACTGGGATTAGATACCCCACTATGCTTAGCCCTAAACAAAGATAGTATTACAACCCACTATCCGCCAGGGGACTACGAGCACCAGCTTAAAACCCAAAGGACTTGGCGGTGCTTTAGACCCACCTAGAGGAGCCTGTTCTAGAACCGATAACCCCCGTTCAACCTCACCCCTTCTTGTTTTTCCCGCCTATATACCGCCGTCGTCAGCTTACCCCGTGAGGGTCAAACAGTAGGCAAGACTGGTACAACCCAAAACGTCAGGTCGAGGTGTAGCGTACGGAGGGGGAAGAAATGGGCTACATTTTCTTCTCAAGAAAATTACGGAGGGGGGAATGAAACATCCCCCTGAAGGAGGATTTAGCAGTAAGCAGGAAATAGAGCGTTCTGCTGAAATTGGCCCTGAAGCGCGCACACACCGCCCGTCACTCTCCCCAAGACCTATAAACCGTCTTAACTAAAGCACTAACCACACAAAGGGGAGGCAAGTCGTAACATGGTAAGTGTACCGGAAGGTGCACTTGGAAAAAACAGAACATAGCTAAGATAGAAAAGCATCTCCCTTACACCGAGAAGTCATCCGTGCAAATCGGATTGCTCTGACGCCTAAAAGCTAGCCTAGACCCCAAGAATAACAACTAAACATGAATAGCCTTAAAAAACCCGACCATACACACAACAAACCATTTTCCCGCCCAAGTATAGGAGATAGAAAAGGACCAAAATAGAGCAACAGATAAAGTACCGCAAGGGAACGCTGAAAGAGAAATGAAACAACCCATAAAAGCCCAAAGAAGCAGAGATTAACCCTCGTACCTTTTGCATCATGTTTTAGCCAGCAACACCCAAGCAAAGCGTACTATAGTTTGACCCCCCGAAACTAGGTGAGCTACTTCAAGGCAGCCCGCGGGGGCACACCCGTCTCTGTGGCAAAAGAGTGGGAAGACCTTCAAGTAGAGGTGACAGACCAACCGAACCTAGTTATAGCTGGTTGCCCAGGAAATGAATAGAAGTTCAGCCTCCTAGCTTCTCCACTCCCCGATGTTTACCCACTTTGATCAAAAGAAGCTACGAGAGTTAGTCAAAGGAGGTACAGCTCCCTTGAATAAGAAACAACTTTAGAAGGAGGGTAAAGATCATAATAACAAAAGACACTATATTTAGGTGGGCCTAAAAGCAGCCACCCTCACAGAAAGCGTTAAAGCTCAAATATAATACAGTCTATTATCCTGATAACCACATCTTAGCCCCCTATCCATACTGGGCCTTCCCATTCTTATATGGGAGTGACCATGCTAATATGAGTAATAAGAGAACACCGATTCTCTCCCAGCACACGTGTACGTCGGAACGGACAAACCGCCGACTATTAACGACCCCAGCCAAAGAGGGCATTGAATAGCAAGTAAGTATAACTAGAAAAACACTCAACAATTAACGTTAACCCCACACTGGTGTGCCAATCCGGAAAGACTAATTAGAAAGGAAGGAACTCGGCAAACAAAAGCCTCGCCTGTTTACCAAAAACATCGCCTCTTGCAAAAACAAAGAATAAGAGGTCCCGCCTGCCCTGTGACTATAAGTTTAACGGCCGCGGTATTTTGACCGTGCAAAGGTAGCGCAATCACTTGTCTCTTAAATGGAGACCTGTATGAATGGCACAACGAGGGCTTAACTGTCTCCCTTTTTAAGTCAATGAAATTGATCTCCCCGTGCAGAAGCGGGGATAGACATATAAGACGAGAAGACCCTATGGAGCTTTAGACACTAAGACAGCCCATGTTAAACACCCCGACCACAGGACTAAACTAATTGGCATCTGCCCTACTGTCTTTGGTTGGGGCGACCACGGGGGAAAACACAGCCCCCACGCGGAACGGGAGGTCTCCCTCCTAAAACCAAGAGTAACAACTCTAAGAAACAGAACTTCTGACCAATTTGATCCGGCAAAGCCGATCAACGAACCGAGTTACCCTAGGGATAACAGCGCAATCCCCTTCTAGAGTCCATATCGACAAGGGGGTTTACGACCTCGATGTTGGATCAGGACATCCTAATGGTGCAGCCGCTATTAAGGGTTCGTTTGTTCAACGATTAAAGTCCTACGTGATCTGAGTTCAGACCGGAGTAATCCAGGTCAGTTTCTATCTATAAACATAATCTTTTTCTAGTACGAAAGGACCGAAAAAGGGAGGCCCATGCTGCAAGTACGCCCCACCCCCACCTTCTGAAAACAACTAAAGACAGGCAAGGGGGTATATCTGATACATGCCAAAGAGAACGGCTTGTTAAGGTGGCAGACCTCGGCCATTGCAAAAGACCTAAGCCCTTTCTACGGAGGTTCAAATCCTCCCCTTAACTATGCCCCATATCATTATCTACATTCTTAACCCCTTGGCCCTAATTGTACCAGTCTTATTAGCAGTAGCTTTCTTCACTCTAATTGAACGAAAAGTACTAGGGTATATACAACTCCGAAAGGGGCCAAACATTGTAGGCCCCTACGGACTACTTCAACCCATCGCAGACGGAGTAAAATTATTCATCAAAGAGCCAGTTCGCCCCTCCACCTCTTCACCTGTTTTATTTTTACTAGCCCCCATACTAGCCCTTACTCTTGCTCTCACCCTATGAATCCCAATATCGCTACCCCACCCCTTGGTAGACCTTAACCTAAGCATTCTCTTTATCTTAGCTCTCTCTAGCCTAGCAGTGTACTCCATCCTAGGATCAGGCTGAGCCTCAAATTCTAAATACGCCCTTATTGGTGCCCTGCGCGCCGTAGCACAAACTATCTCCTACGAAGTAAGCCTCGGCCTAATTTTACTAAGCGCTATTATTCTTACGGGCGGCTTTACCCTTTACGCCTTTAACATAGCCCAAGAAGCCATCTGGCTTATTTTACCAGCTTGACCCCTCGGTGCCATGTGATTTATTTCTACCCTAGCAGAAACTAACCGGGCCCCCTTTGACCTCACCGAAGGGGAGTCCGAGCTGGTCTCGGGCTTTAACGTTGAATATGCAGGTGGCCCATTCGCCTTATTCTTTCTAGCAGAGTACACCAACATCCTACTCATAAACACCCTCTCGGCCTGCCTATTCCTCGGCGCCACACATTTCCTCACCCTCCCAGAGCTTACAACCGCAAGTCTAATAGTTAAAGCCACACTACTCTCAGTAGTCTTCCTATGAACCCGGGCTTCATACCCCCGATTCCGATACGACCAACTGATGCACCTGGTCTGAAAAAACTTCCTACCTCTCAGCCTCGCTCTAATTATTTGACACCTTGCTCTCCCCATTGCTTTTGCAGGTCTACCCCCCCAACTATAAAGGAGCTGTGCCTGAATTTAAGGGCCACTTTGATAGAGTGAAACATGGGGGTTAGAATCCCCCCAACTCCTTAGAAAAAAGGGACTCGAACCCATCCTTAAGAGATCAAAACTCTTAGTGCTTCCACTACACCACTTTCTAGTAAAGTCAGCTAATTAAAGCTTTTGGGCCCATACCCCAAACATGTAGGTTAAACTCCTTCCTTTACTAATGAACCCCTACATCTTAACTACCCTACTATTTGGTCTAGGCCTAGGGACCACAATCACATTTGCAAGCTCCCATTGATTTCTAGCCTGAATAGGCCTGGAAATTAACACCCTTGCCATCATCCCACTAATAGCCCAACACCATCACCCACGGGCAGTTGAAGCCACCACCAAATATTTCCTCACACAAGCCACAGCGGCCGCCATAATTCTGTTTGCCAGCACCATTAATGCTTGGCAAACCGGACAGTGGGCGATTGAGCAAATAACTGACCCAATCCCCACCACTATTATTATGCTCGCACTTGCCCTCAAAATCGGACTAGCCCCCCTGCACACATGACTACCAGAAGTACTTCAAGGCCTTGATCTGACTACCGGCCTAATTATGTCTACATGGCAAAAACTAGCCCCTTTCGCCCTCATTATGCAAGTACACAGTTCACCATCAACACTACTGATCATTATGGCTATTTCCTCTACCCTTGTTGGCGGATGGGGCGGCTTAAACCAAACGCAGCTCCGGAAGATTTTGGCTTATTCTTCTATCGCCCACCTGGGATGAATGATCCTCGTACTACAATTTATGCCGTCTCTAACACTACTAGCCCTAATTACATATATTGTTATAACCACGGCAACCTTCTTACTGTTTAAACACAATAAGGCCACAAACCTCAACATACTAGCCACCTCATGAACAAACAATCCCGCCCTCACAGCCCTCACCCCCCTCGTGCTTCTCTCCCTAGGAGGACTACCACCGCTTACGGGTTTTGCACCGAAGTGACTCATTCTACAAGAAATGACTAAACAAGGTCTCGGACTCACAGCAACTCTCGCAGCCCTGACGGCTCTACTTAGCCTATACTTCTACCTTCGTCTTACATATGCCATGACCCTTACGATGTCCCCCAGCACCCAAGCCGCTACCATCCAATGACGACTCAAAAACCCCCGGCACACCCTGCCTCTTGCGGCCTCGACCACTGCCGCAATTACACTACTTCCCCTCACACCCGCAGCCCTTGCACTGCTAACGCCCTAAGGGACTTAGGATAACACAAGACCAAGAGCCTTCAAAGCCCTAAGCGGGAGTGAAAATCTCCCAGCCCCTGATAAGACTTGCGGGACATTACCCCACATCTCCTGCATGCAAAACAGACACTTTAATTAAGCTAAAGCCTTTCTAGATGAGAAGGCCTCGATCCTACAAAATCTTAGTTAACAGCTAAGCGCTCAAGCCAGCGAGCATTCATCTATTCTTCCCCCGCCGCCCGATAGGCGGAAAGCGGCGGAGGAAAGCCCCGGCAGACGTCAGTCTGCCTCTCCGGATTTGCAATCCGTTATGATAACACCCCGAGGCTTGGTAAAAAGAGGACTTGAACCTCTGTTCGTGGGGCTACAATCCACCGCCTAGGACTCGGCCATTTTACCTGTGGCAATCACACGCTGATTCTTTTCGACAAATCATAAAGACATTGGCACCCTTTATCTAGTATTTGGTGCCTGAGCCGGAATAGTAGGGACGGCCCTGAGCTTGTTAATTCGGGCAGAGCTAAGTCAGCCCGGAGCCCTCCTTGGCGACGATCAAATTTATAACGTAATCGTTACAGCTCATGCTTTTGTAATGATTTTCTTTATAGTAATACCCATTATGATCGGAGGTTTTGGAAACTGATTAATCCCCCTTATAATTGGTGCCCCCGACATGGCCTTTCCCCGAATAAATAACATGAGCTTTTGACTCCTGCCCCCGTCATTCCTTCTTCTCCTAGCATCTTCTGGCGTAGAAGCCGGTGCCGGCACTGGCTGAACTGTCTACCCGCCTTTAGCTGGGAACCTCGCACACGCCGGGGCCTCTGTAGACCTCACGATCTTTTCTCTGCATCTGGCAGGTGTCTCCTCAATCCTCGGGGCCATCAACTTTATCACCACAATTATTAACATAAAACCTCCAGCCATCTCACAGTACCAAACACCCCTCTTTGTATGGGCAGTTCTAATTACCGCAGTACTACTTCTTCTCTCCCTCCCAGTGCTTGCCGCAGGAATTACTATGCTTCTAACCGATCGTAACTTAAACACCACGTTCTTCGACCCGGCCGGCGGAGGAGACCCAATTCTTTACCAACACTTATTCTGATTCTTTGGACACCCGGAAGTTTATATTCTTATTCTCCCGGGCTTCGGTATAATCTCACACATCGTAGCCTACTACTCGGGCAAAAAAGAACCATTCGGCTACATGGGCATGGTCTGAGCTATAATGGCCATCGGCCTCCTTGGCTTTATCGTGTGAGCCCACCACATGTTTACAGTCGGAATAGACGTAGACACACGAGCATATTTTACCTCCGCTACAATAATTATTGCAATTCCAACAGGTGTTAAAGTATTTAGCTGACTAGCCACACTTCACGGGGGCTCCATCAAATGAGAAACACCCCTCCTATGAGCCCTCGGCTTTATTTTCCTCTTCACGGTGGGAGGTCTAACGGGGATCGTTCTAGCCAACTCATCCCTAGACATTGTTCTTCATGACACATACTACGTAGTAGCCCACTTCCACTACGTTCTGTCCATAGGAGCTGTATTTGCCATCATAGCTGCTTTCGTACACTGATTCCCCCTTTTCACAGGTTACACCCTTCATAGCACATGAACGAAAGCCCACTTCGGGGTTATGTTTGCAGGTGTAAACCTAACATTCTTCCCCCAGCACTTTTTGGGCTTAGCCGGAATGCCTCGTCGATACTCAGACTACCCTGACGCCTACACTTTATGAAATACAGTATCATCCCTAGGATCCCTAGTGTCGCTGGTAGCAGTAATTATGTTCCTATTTATTCTTTGGGAAGCATTCGCTGCTAAACGAGAAGTCCTGTCTGTTGAACTCACCTCAACCAACGTAGAATGACTACACGGCTGCCCTCCGCCCTACCACACATTTGAAGAACCTGCATTTGTTCGAGTCCGCCTGGACTAACGAGAAAGGAAGGAATTGAACCCCCGTAGGCTGGTTTCAAGCCAACCACATAACCACTCTGCCACTTTCTTCATGGGGTACTAGTAAAACTAGCCATTACACTGCTTTGTCAAGGCAGAGTCGCAAGTTAAAACCTTGCGTACCCCCAAAAAATAGATAATGGCACATCCCTCACAACTAGGTTTCCAAGACGCAACCTCCCCCGTCATAGAAGAGCTCATCCACTTCCACGATCACGCTTTAATAATTGTTTTCCTAATCAGCACCCTCGTACTTTATATTATTGTGGCCATAGTATCCACCAAACTAACCAATAAATACATCCTAGACTCCCAAGAGGTCGAGATTATTTGAACAGTTCTCCCCGCAGTTATTCTTATTATGATTGCCCTCCCCTCTCTCCGAATTCTTTATCTTATAGATGAAATTAATGCCCCTCACTTAACAATTAAAGCAATGGGACACCAATGGTACTGAAGCTATGAATACACCGACTACGAAGACCTAGGCTTTGACTCGTACATGACCCCGACACAAGATCTCACCCCAGGCCAATTTCGACTTCTAGAAACAGACCATCGCATAGTTATCCCTGTTGAATCACCCATCCGAGTCTTAGTATCAGCCGAGGATGTTCTCCACTCCTGAGCGGTCCCGGCCCTTGGCGTAAAAATAGACGCAGTGCCCGGTCGGCTAAACCAAACAGCATTTATCTCTTCACGCCCCGGCGTATTCTACGGCCAATGCTCTGAAATTTGTGGAGCCAACCACAGCTTTATGCCAATCGTGGTTGAAGCAGTACCCTTAGAACACTTTGAAAGCTGATCTTCCCTCATACTCCAAGACGCCTCACTAAGAAGCTAAACAGGGCCTAGCGTTAGCCTTTTAAGCTAAAGATTGGTGACTCCCAACCACCCTTAGTGACAATGCCACAACTTAACCCCGGCCCCTGATTTATAATTCTAGTATTTGCTTGAGCTGTCCTACTGATTGTTATTCCACCTAAAATTCTCGCCCACACATACCCTAATGAACCCACTACACAAAGCAGCAAAACACCAAGCTCAAACCCCTGAAACCTGCCATGATCCTAAGCCTCTTTGACCAATTTGCTAGCCCCACACTTTTAGCTATCCCCCTAGTTGTAGTTGCCATCCTGATCCCCTGAGACATGTTCCCCACCCCCTCATCGCAATGATTGGGAAGCCGCCTCCTAGCAGTCCAATCCTGAATACACAAAACGCTCGCACAACAAATTGTAATACCTGCCAATGTTAAGGGCCACAAATGAGCTATCTTACTACTGTCCCTCCTCCTCCTTCTTATTACTCTAAATATGCTAGGAACGCTCCCATACACTTTTACACCAACTACGCAACTGTCCATGAGCCTAGGATTGGCCATCCCCCTTTGACTAGCAACAGTTATTCTAGGACTGCGCCACCACCCCGTCCGCTCGATCGCCCACCTGGTACCAGAGTCAACGCCTGCCCCTCTTATCCCAGCACTAATTATTATCGAAACAATTAGCCTGTTCGTTCGTCCAATTGCCCTAGGCGTACGACTTGCAGCAAACTTAACCGCTGGCCACATGATTCTCCAAATAATTGCATCAACCGCTCTTACCCTCCTGTGTGCCCTAAGCCCTCTGGGAGCCCTAGCTACAATTATCCTCTATTTACTAACCGGCCTAGAATTGATAGTAGCCGCAATTCAGGCATATGTGTTTGTACTTCTATTAAGCCTATACCTACAAGAAAACGTCTAATGGCCCACCAAGCACACGCATATCACATAGTTGACCCAAGCCCTTGGCCCTTAACAGGGGCCGTCGCCGCCCTCCTAATAACCTCCGGCCTCGCCGTCTGATTCCACTTTAACTCAACCACACTTATAACATTAGGCCTAGTCTTACTGTTATTAACTATGTATCAATGGTGACGAGATATCATCCGAGAGGGGACATTCCAAGGACACCACACACCCCCTGTACAAAAAGGCCTCCGCTACGGGATAATTCTTTTTATCACCTCTGAAGTCTTCTTCTTTCTAGGGTTCTTCTGAGCCTTTTACCATGCTAGCCTTGCCCCCACTCCTGAACTAGGAGGCTGCTGACCTCCCACAGGAATTACTACCTTAGACCCCTTTGAAGTCCCCCTACTTAACACGGCCGTACTACTAGCATCTGGCGTAACTGTGACATGGGCCCACCACAGCCTAATGGAAGGCGAACGCAAACAGGCTATTCAGTCCTTGACCCTAACAATCCTACTAGGATTTTACTTTACCTTCCTCCAAGCCATGGAGTATTACGAGGCCCCTTTCACAATCGCCGATGGCGTATACGGCTCAACATTCTTTGTCGCAACCGGGTTCCACGGACTTCATGTCATCATCGGCTCCACTTTTCTGGCAGTCTGCCTACTCCGCCAAATTCAGTACCACTTTACATCAGAGCACCACTTTGGCTTCGAAGCCGCAGCATGGTACTGACACTTCGTCGACGTAGTCTGACTATTCCTTTATATCTCTATCTACTGATGAGGCTCATAATCTTTCTAGTATTAAACTAGTATAAGTGACTTCCAATCACCCGGTCTTGGTTAAAGCCCAAGGAAAGATAATGAACTTAGTAACAATTTTTATTATTATCGCCACTATCCTTTCCATTATCCTCGCCATTGTCTCCTTCTGACTTCCTCAGATAACTCCCGACTATGAAAAATTATCCCCCTACGAATGCGGCTTTGATCCCCTTGGATCAGCTCGATTGCCTTTTTCCCTCCGTTTTTTCTTAGTGGCCATTCTATTTCTACTCTTTGATCTCGAAATCGCCCTACTTCTGCCACTCCCGTGAGGAGATCAGCTTCTCTCCCCTCTACTAACACTCGGCTGGGCTGCCGCCGTTCTTATTCTCCTGACCCTTGGTCTTATTTATGAATGAATGCAAGGAGGCCTAGAATGGGCTGAATGGGTATTTAGTTTAACATAGAACATTTGATTTCGGCTCAAAAGATCGTGGTTAAAGTCCACAACTACTCAATGACCCCCACTCACTTTGCCTTCTCATCAGCCTTTATCCTAGGACTATCGGGCTTAGCCTTCCACCGAACCCACCTTCTGTCGGCCCTCTTATGCTTAGAAGGTATAATACTATCCCTATTTATTGCTCTTTCCTTATGAACCCTCCAGCTCGACTCAACAGTATACTCAGCATCCCCCCTTCTCCTCCTTGCTTTCTCAGCATGCGAGGCTAGCGCAGGCCTTGCTTTGCTCGTAGCAACCGCCCGGACCCACGGGTCCGACCACCTACAAAGCCTTAACCTATTACAATGCTAAAGATTCTTCTGCCAACAATAATGCTTGTGCCAACGGCCTGACTTACTCCAGCAAAATGACTTTGACCCACTACTCTGGCCCACAGCCTAATTATTGCCCTAGCCAGCCTTACCTGACTAAAAAGCTCTTCTGAAACAGGCTGAACCACACTAAACCACTATATAGCCCTAGACCCACTATCAACCCCCCTACTGGTTCTCACTTGCTGGCTTCTTCCCCTGATAATCCTTGCGAGCCAAAACCACACACGTTCGGAGCCGACTAACCGCCAACGTACATACATTACCCTTCTTACCTCCCTCCAGTTCTTTCTAATCCTGGCATTCAGCGCTACAGAAGTAATCATGTTTTACGTGATATTTGAAGCCACCCTAATTCCAACCCTTATTATTATCACCCGCTGAGGTAACCAAGCCGAACGACTCAATGCAGGCACATACTTTTTATTCTACACCCTAGCGGGCTCCCTACCTCTATTAGTTGCTCTTCTCCTCCTTCAAAACGACACGGGAACCCTCTCATTACTAACCCTACAATTTTCTCAATCCTCACAGCTTTCCACCTATGCAGACAAACTATGATGAGCAGGCTGCTTAATCGCCTTTCTTGTTAAAATACCCCTATACGGAGTCCATCTGTGATTACCTAAGGCGCATGTCGAGGCCCCCATCGCCGGATCAATAGTACTTGCCGCTGTCCTACTGAAGCTGGGGGGCTACGGTATGATACGCATAATAGTGGCCTTAGAGCCCCTCACCAAAGAAATGAGCTACCCGTTCATTATCTTCGCACTATGGGGTGTCATCATAACTGGCTCAATCTGCTTGCGACAGACCGACCTCAAATCACTAATTGCCTACTCCTCAGTTAGCCACATAGGCCTTGTAGCAGGAGGAATTTTAATCCAAACCCCCTGAGGCTTTACCGGGGCACTCATCCTTATAATCGCACATGGCCTCACATCCTCAGCTTTGTTCTGCTTAGCAAATACTAACTACGAGCGAACACATAGCCGAACAATAATGCTTGCCCGAGGACTACAGATGCTCCTCCCCCTCATAGCAACATGATGATTCATTGCAAGCCTAGCTAATCTGGCCCTACCCCCCTTGCCCAACCTCATAGGTGAACTAATAATTATTACCTCCTTGTTTAATTGATCATACTGGACTCTACTCCTCACGGGAGCTGGCACCCTCATTACGGCTGCTTATTCACTTTATATATTCTTGATGACACAACGAGGGCCAGTCCCCCACCACATTATTGCCCTCGAACCATCACACTCCCGAGAGCACCTTTTAATCGCACTACATCTTATCCCCCTCGTTCTTCTTATTCTGAAACCAGAGCTAGTCTGAGGTTGAACCACCTGTAGATATAGTTTAACAAAAACGCTAGATTGTGATTCTAGAAACAGGGGTTAAAGCCCCCTTATCCACCGAGGGGGGCACGATTGCACCGAATACTGCTAATTTTCGCCACCTTGGTTAAACCCCAAGGCCCGCTCGCCTGCCTCCGAAGAATAACAGCTCATTCGTTGGTCTTAGGAACCAAAAACTCTTGGTGCAAATCCAAGCAGAGGCTATGCACCCCACCCCCCTAGTAATAACATCAAGCCTTATTATTATTTTTGCTCTCCTAGCCTACCCGGTGTTTTCCACCATAAAACCCCAGCCACAAGAATCCACCTGAGCCCTCTCCCAAGTTATAGTAGCAGTTAAAACAGCCTTTTTCGTCAGCCTCTTACCCCTCTTCTTATTCCTTAATGAGGGGGCAGAGACAATTATTACCACCTGAACCTGAATGAATACTCTGACCTTCGATATTAATATTAGCCTTAAGTTTGATAGCTACTCTATTGTGTTCATCCCCGTAGCCCTGTACGTAACATGGTCTATTCTAGAATTCGCATCCTGGTATATGCACTCAGACCCCTACATAAATCGGTTCTTCAAATATTTATCAATCTTTTTAATTGCCATGATCATTTTAGTTTCAGCAAACAATATATTCCAACTCTTTATTGGCTGAGAGGGTGTAGGCATTATATCCTTCCTTCTAATCGGGTGATGGTACGGTCGAGCTGATGCCAACACAGCCGCCCTACAGGCAGTTGTTTACAATCGAGTGGGAGACATCGGACTAATCTTGGCCATAGCATGATTCGCGACAAACCTTAACTCTTGAGAGATACAACAAATATTTGCGACCGCCCAAAACTATGACCTCACACTTCCTCTCCTCGGCCTAATCCTAGCTGCAACGGGCAAGTCAGCACAGTTCGGCCTACACCCTTGGCTCCCCTCAGCCATAGAAGGTCCTACGCCGGTATCTGCCCTACTGCACTCCAGCACAATAGTTGTTGCAGGTATTTTTCTCCTTATCCGCCTCAGCCCCCTCATGGAGGGGAACAACACTGCACTGACTACCTGCCTATGCCTTGGTGCCCTAACAACCCTATTCACTGCCACATGTGCACTGACCCAAAATGACATCAAAAAAATTGTAGCATTTTCTACATCGAGCCAGCTCGGACTAATAATGGTGACAATCGGCCTTAACCAGCCACAACTGGCATTCCTTCATATCTGCACCCATGCCTTTTTTAAGGCCATACTATTCCTGTGCTCAGGTTCAATTATCCACAGCCTTAATGATGAACAAGACATTCGTAAGATGGGGGGTATACATCGCCTCACCCCATTCACCTCTTCTGCCCTGACAGTCGGGAGCCTTGCACTCACCGGCACCCCCTTCCTTGCAGGGTTCTTCTCAAAAGACGCTATTATTGAAGCCCTTAATACATCGCACCTCAACGCCTGAGCCCTTATCCTCACCCTTATCGCTACCTCCTTTACAGCTATTTATAGCCTCCGCATCGTATTCTTCGTATCTATAGGCCACCCTCGATTCAACCCGCTATCGCCCATCAAAGAGGACGTCCCAGCAGTGATCAATCCTATCAAACGGTTGGCATGAGGAAGTATTGTTGCCGGCCTAATTATCACCTGCAACCTAATACCGCTTAAAACACCCATTATATCCATACCCCTCCTACTTAAACTAGCTGCCCTAATAGTTACTATTCTCGGCCTGCTTACCGCCTTAGAACTTCAATCCCTCACAACGAAACAACTTAAAACCACACCCACTCTCCACCCCCACCACTTCTCAAACATACTAGGCTTCTTTCCAACTATTATTCACCGCCTCACCCCCAAACTCAACCTCCTATTAGGACAAACTATTGCCAGCCAGATAATCGACCTAACCTCACTGGAAAAAGTCGGGCCGAAAGCCATCCCCACCTATAACCTCCCACTAGTCAGTATAACAAGCAATGCTCAACAAGGAATAATTAAGACTTACCTCACCCTGTTTGTCCTCACCCTAGCCCTGGCAAGCCTATTAGTGGCTCTTTAAACCGCCCGAAGGGCCCCCCGGCTGAGCCCCCGCGTCAACTCTAACACCACAAACAGTGCTAAAAGTAACACCCACGCACTGACTACTAACATCCCTCCACCTGAAGAATACATCAATGCCACCCCTCCCATATCCCCCCGAGACACAGAGAAACCCCCCAACTCATCGACTGGCACCCAAGACACTTCATATCATTCCCCCCAAAAAGAACCAGACACTAGGCCTAGCCCCAGTAAGTAACCCAAAACGTAGACTATCACTGAACGACTCCCCCAGCTTTCAGGGTAGGGCTCGGCGGCAAGCGCTGCAGAATAAGCAAACACAACAAGCATCCCTCCCAAGTAAATTAAGAACAACACCAATGATAGGAAAGGCCCTCCATGCCCCACCAACACCCCACAACCCATCCCCGCCACAACAACTAACCCCAAAGCAGCAAAATAAGGAGATGGGTTTGAAGCAACAGCAACTAGCCCCACAACTAACCCCAACAGAAACAAACACATGATATAAGTCATAATTCTTGCCCAGATTTTTACACCAGGACCGGCGAGTCGAAAACCCACTGTTGTAATTCAACTACAAGAACCCTTAATGGCCAACCTCCGAAAAACGCACCCGCTGCTAAAAATTGCAAACGACGCACTAGTGGACCTCCCTGCCCCTTCTAATATCTCAGCCTGATGAAATTTTGGCTCTCTTCTCTTTGTATGCTTGGTCGCGCAAATCCTCACCGGACTATTCTTAGCTATACACTACACCTCCGATATCGCTACAGCCTTCTCATCCGTCGCCCATATTTGTCGAGATGTTAACTACGGCTGACTAATCCGCAACTTACACGCAAACGGTGCGTCCTTCTTTTTCATCTGTATCTATATACACATCGCCCGAGGCCTGTATTACGGATCATATCTTTATAAAGAAACATGAAATGTAGGGGTTATCCTTCTACTGCTAGTGATGGCAACCGCCTTCGTAGGCTACGTCCTTCCATGAGGCCAAATGTCTTTCTGAGGTGCCACTGTCATTACAAACCTTATGTCTGCAGTACCGTACATAGGAAATGACCTGGTACAATGAATTTGAGGAGGCTTTTCAGTAGACAACGCCACCCTCAACCGATTCTTTGCATTCCACTTCCTCCTCCCCTTTATCGTTGCCGCCTTTTCCGTAGTTCATATCCTCTTCCTACACGAGACAGGCTCAAACAACCCTGCCGGATTAAACTCGGACGCCGATAAAATCCCGTTCCACCCATACTTCTCATATAAGGACCTTCTCGGCTTCGCCCTTCTACTTATTGCACTCACATTGCTAGCTCTCTTCTCCCCGAACCTCTTAGGTGACCCCGACAACTTTACCCCTGCAAACCCCCTTGTTACTCCTCCACACATCAAACCTGAATGATACTTCTTATTTGCCTACGCTATCCTCCGCTCTATCCCCAACAAATTAGGAGGTGTCCTCGCACTATTGTTCTCCATTCTAGTGCTCATGCTAGTCCCTCTACTCCACACATCCAAACAACGAGGGTTGACCTTCCGGCCAGTCACTCAAGCCCTATTTTGGGCCTTTGTAGCAAATATCATCATCCTAACATGAATTGGTGGGATGCCAGTAGAACATCCATTTATTATTATTGGACAAGTGGCGTCCACAGTCTACTTCTTACTCATCCTGGTGCTCATACCCCTGGCTGGCCTATTAGAAAATAAAGCCCTCCGATGAACATGCACTAGTAGCTCAGAGCAAGAGCGCCGGTCTTGTAAACCGGATGCCGGAGGTTAAAATCCCCCCTACTGCTCAGAAAAAGGAGATTCTAACTCCTACCCCTAACTCCCAAAGCTAGGATTCTAAATTAAACTATTTTCTGCCCTATCTCTAGTATGTCCATATTTATATACATATATGTATTATCACCATACACTTATATTAAACATATCACTAATAATTGAGGACATATGATTATTTATCAGCATAACTTAAATCCAACATCTCTATTACAGAATTCTCATAAATAGGACATACGGAAAACACTACTCGACCAACAGAGCGTGAAGTAGAAGTTATCGAAATGTAACGACCCCACACATTATTGTACCACGTTGATATACCAAGTCCCAACATCTCAACATAAAACCATCCGACTCAATAAGAGAGTAGCATCAGTGATTTTTCGCTCATACGGTTATTGATGATGAGGGACAAAAATTGTGGGGGTTTCTATTGATGAACTATTCCTGGCATTTGGTTCCTTCTTCAGGGACAAGAATTGATTATTACCCCCTCAAGACCTTCTACCCGTGCATAAGTTAATGTTGGCAATCATATTACCCTTTACCCAATATGCCGAGCGTTCTCTCTACGGGGCCAGGGGTTCCTTTTTTTTTTTCCTTTTCAATTGGCATTTCAGAGTGCAAATAGAATTAAAACATAAGGTAGAACATACATTACTTTGCCCGCTCATAATACCGTACCACGTAAATAAACTTCGACAGAAGAATTACATACTTGTTATCAAGGACATATGTATTATCTTTCCCAGCTCTATATAAAGTGCCCCGGCTTTCGCGCGTTAAACCCCCCTACCCCCCAGCACTACTCAGTTTGCTGTTGTTCCTGAAAACCCCCGAAACAGGAAGCCTCCTAAGACGTGCCTTTGGGTACAACCTACATTAATAATTTACAGTACTATTAAGTCATGTTAAAAATACTACCCCTAAAACCCCAATCTCACCCAACACCACTTACATGTCATAAGTACACGAGCCACTTCCCCCCCCCATGACATTACAAGCCGGGCTACGAAAAACAGTATGCGCCCCTAACATCCCCGTCACCCTAAAGTGTGCACCCACCCCGAGACATCCCCCTGCTTGCGCTTTTTGTGCCCGCACTAATGTGCGTCATTTATAATATTATAATAATGCAAAT